TCTATGATCAATGATAGAAGAAGACCCATTTTGAATCATATTTAAGGGATTTCTTGGTTCGGACCGACGAAGCAATGTCACTTCATCATTATCAAACCGACTTCCTGTCTGTGAGGGTCCCAGCAGAGCACCTTCTATTTCTAATAGCCCATGAACTAGATCAGAATCATTCTCAAGGAGTCTATAAGAAGTGATCCCATCATCTTTTTCATTAGGTCCGGGTAGAGACCAAAGGTCTTGAGCGACCGATCCGGCAGAACAACTCAAAAGATAAAGAAGTATCGTTAATTTCTTCATGCTTGTTCCAAGTTCCAAGTACCATCTGTACAAATAAGAATCCCCCTCCTCACATGATTTCTTCTTCATATAGATAGAGATAGGATCTATAGAGCAATTACTTAGAAGTAGATTTTGTGAAACAGCCCTCCCTATCTGATAAAAAAGGATCCCATGATCCTTAATCCCCCCTCTTATCTGAGATCTAAAATCCCAAGTTTGTTTATGAAGAGCAGATCTAATTATATTAGTGTCTATACTAGATTTCTTTTGTATAATACTAATTGATAGCGCCTCATTAGTAAGTGCTACAAGATCTCGTACATTAGAACCCAGAGTTATAGACCCCAATCCATTAGTATCGAATATTTTCTTTTCCAAGTGAAACCCCCTCGTATATGAAAGAGTAAAAAAGTGCTTTCTTTGTTGTGGAATAAGAAGCCTTCGCATCTTAATGCATGTATGTAATTTATTCGGAGCTATTAAAGCAGGGTCTACTTTTTTTGGAATATGAGTAGAAGCAATAACAAGAATATTTCTAGTAGAACCGTTTTCCGAATCCCTGGAAAGAGAGTTTACTAATATACCCAGCGATAAGGCATTCGACTCATTACTATCCAGATCATGAATGTTCGGAATCCAAATAATGCAAGGAGACATTGCTTTTGCTAATTCGAATTGAAGCGTCAGATAAAACCGGTCTACTTCTTCCGGCATCATAAGCTCGCGAGGTACCGGATGCTCCATACTTAGAAACTTCAACTGGCTATCAAGGTTACGGTCGATATCGTCACTATCATCCCTTTCAAAATTCTTGGAATTATAGCAACTACCCTCGTTATTAGGTAAAAGACTGTAAATGGTACCCTCTCTTTCATCAAAAATGTCCTCGTCACTCTCATCAGTCTTAAAACCCTTAGGAAAGTTATCCAGAAACTTGTTTATAAATACCGTAATGAAAGGGACATAGGAGGTTGTCGCGAGATATTTGAGCAAATAGGATCGTCCAGTTCCTAGAGAACCTATCACTAAAATACCCCTAGCAGGGGATAGGGCTAAGCGTAGCGAAAAGGGTTTCCCATGAGATGGGAAATCCAAACAACTAGCCCCACACGGGATTTTTGAATAATTGATTGTCTGATAATGAGCGAGGAATACCCGTCTTTCTGCTAAGCAGGATGTATTGAACTCATAATTCATTAGATCCTTTTTATGAATGTCCATTACATATCGTAAATAAATTGTTCCCGGTTGCTCAATCATTTGATAACCAGAGTTATTCTTTGATAACTGATCACTATTAGTCAGACTCAATAAAATTTGATCCATCCTTTTTTCTGGCGTTAAGGTAGAGAACTGAAACAAGAATTCTCGTTCTTTATCAGCAATCAAATCACTAGTCGAGATCCAGGACTCTAATTTCACATCAATCCAATCACTATTCATGTTTTTTCTTTTCCTTATCAATGAATAGATTGCTTTACTTGTATGACTGAAATGTCTCGTATTTCTCAAAAACGCGATTCGATTGATGGGATTTGGTATAATACTTATTAGATCCATGAGATTCAAACCTTTCTTCTTCGAATGTATGGATTTGACCCCATAAGCGAAACCACCATCCCTTGGGATGTTGCCGCCAGAAGCAGAACCTCGTCTTTCTTCTAGAAAATTTCCTAATTGTTCTCGAGCAACTCGAAAAATATCCTTTAACCAGAAAGAATTTTGTTCTGAGAGAGGATATCTATCCAGAAGTTTTTGCAATTCCACGATGTAGGATGGAATCATCAAAGATTTGACCTGTTCGAACTCTGTCTGTAACTCATTAGAGAATCGAGAAACAAAGAAAAGATGTGTATGAACTAGATATCCAGTAACAAGAAGAAGTAAAACGATTGAAAACAGGAACTCCTCCATATTTAGTGATCTCAGATGTGTCGATATGAAAGGTGACTCATTTTCTGTGTGAAAAATATCTTCGTACACCTCTACAAAATAATTATGTAAACACTTACTCGAAATCTCCCTTATAATATTCCACCGTTGTGAAAGACACAGTTTTTTCGGAAGAATTCCCTTGTATCCATGCCTAATATTATGAAAAATAGATACAAATTTTTTAAATTTAGGACTCCTCCTTAGTATCGCAAAAAGGTCTGAAAAAGTATCTAAAAATATTAACTGGATATTTTTGTGCCCTGTCCGAGTAAGCAACCACGGGATTATATACGGCCGGAATTGCTTCAATTTGGAGAGAGTTGAAAAAATACTCTTTCTTTTAAAGTTTCTATACATCTGCCCTTTTTCAAGAAATTTTTTTCGAGGTTTTTTCCTTTTCCTCTTTTTGGATAGGACTACAGTGTCAAGCAAATCCAAATCCATGGTTGGTGGGATTGGTGGGAACAATTCACCAGAATCTAGAAAATCCCAAGGTACCCAATTTTTGGTTGACTCATAATCAAAATACTCATACATGTCCTTCGGAAATTTCTCCCCTCTTATCCTCTTAAGCAAATTCCAATCGAAAAACTTCTCCTTCCGCACGTACTTCCAATGAAAATCCACCTGCACATAGCGGAAAAGGCCATATTCTTTCTCTGGTAGTGTTCCAGAAATATTCGTGATCGAGTAAATAGATCCAGGCGCTCGAGTTGGAAAATGGAAAGATTTGTACACGTCATATCCGTCATCACCACTTTGCGGAAAATTCTTCGGTATTAATATTTTAGAGACCTCTAACTCGCTTGGTGAAATAGTCTCTCTGTCCAAAAAAGCATGTTTTTTTTTACCGCCACACAAAGAAAAGAATTTCTTTCGAATGAACAAGACATTGAGGAATTGTTCATACATAAAATCATGATTACAGGACCTTTCCCCATAAAAAGAGAATCTTTTGTTACAATCGAAAGAGAAGTTAGAGTCATTCTTCAAGAATCGAAGTCGATTTACTTTATAAAAAGAGGAAATCAATGAACTTCTATGAAAACATTTCACAAGATTCAGCCCATTGTCTTGATTTGGTATCTTCTTGAACAATATTGGTCCTTCATAGTTATCCAATAATGGGGGGTTCCTTTTTTTCAAATAAACCGTTTCCGAACCTATTGATTCTAACAACTGATTCCCGAGTGCATCATTCATACGTTTCAATTCATCCATATGGATCTGGGACCTATGAACGGGCATACCCCTGAAACTCACAAAAAAAAAAGGAAGTGAGTTAGACAAAAAGGGAAGAAGCTTGGACAAAAAGAAACAAAGTGACTTCAAAACTTTTTTTTTGTCGATAACCTCAGACCAATCAATCGAATCTTTTTTGTCGATAACCTCAGACCAATCAATCGAATCTGCATACATATGTAATCGATCGAACACTACTTGAAAACGGCTATTCTGCTCAGAAATGAAATGGTCCAAATGTTCCTCGAAATTCTTGCTCCCCTTGGACCATTTGTATTTATATGCATTTGGATCCTTATTCACGAATCTCTCGGTTCGATAAATAAAAATAAGAGGATCAAAGCATTTCTTCTGACTCTTTTTCAAATTTGAGAAACGTTGATTGATCATGTGTTTCCTTATAGGTATATGATTCAGAATATCATTTTGATATCTTTGAATTACATATTTCAAGTTGCGATTGAATCGATTACCTTGAAAAGAATTCCCACAAGAGGTCTGGACCCATTTTTTTAGGATCTTTGGATAAAAAGATTCATTCGCTTCGTAAAAAAGACGAGGCAGAACCAAGAAAGATTTCTTTTTTGATTCATCCCTGGAGTTGAATACCTCATTTACGAATTGTTTTTGGTCGAGCCTAGAAAAAGAAATAGAAAAAGAGAATCCATTACGATACAACAGATCCGGCTTAGTTATTGAGAGATTGAATAGATTTGCCATTTCTTGAAATCTCTCTTCTGATTGAAAATCGCGATGTAACAAGTACCCCCCCCTATTCCGGTCATGGAATAGATGAAAAAAACCAAAAACTCGATTTTTGTTCAAGAATGAAATATTATTTTGAACTGTCAAAAGTTTATCCTTTGCAACCCTATCACATCCTCCATGGGATGAAATAGGATGAATTGAGACATTCCTTTGTAAATACATGTGTTAAGCATGTGTAAATACATGATTATCTTCACTATCTTGACTATATTCTTTCTTTTCCGATTGCCTGGAAAGAACAAAAGAAACATCTTTCTCTTCTTCTTTTTAAAATAATTTCTAAATTTCTAAATAATATCAACTTCAATAATTCAGAATTCATCATTTCTAAATAAAGAATTTCTTTATTTAAATAATTTCCGATCTGTAGTAGACCTCTTAGCTTAGTAGTATTTGAATCGAGACGAAGTTCGGACCATGTGTCCGAGAAAAAAGATCGATTGGATCTGGATCAATGGAATCTCATCATCCATACATAACAAATTGATGTGGTATATTCAAATTTGAATATATGAACAGTAAAAAAACTAGTATTCTTATTGAGACTAGAACTCATAGGGAAGAAAGAATAAAATAGATTTATGAATGGAATAAAAAATCCAGTATTTACAAAGAAAGGAAATTCGGTATTGGCAAAAAAGAAATATACTATTAAATATACTATTGAAGCCGAATTAGGATCAACTAAGACAGAAATAAAAAATAGGGTCGAACTCATCTATCGTGTCAAGGTAATAGCTATTAATAGTCATCGACTCCAAAAAAAGGGTAGAAGA